TCCATTTATAGTCGTCTACTAGTTGGATTAATGGATCGTCCAATTGGAAATGATAACAGAATGCATAGGTTGTTAGAAGAAGTTCTAGCATGCATATACATACAGTATACCACCTAATTACCCTATTTCCTTTATGGGGAAGAAAGAAAATTAAGGAACCCGCAAATATAGGTAAGACTACAATTATTGTTAACCAAGGAAATTTGTTCGTGGTAAAGACAAGATACGCTTGGACCAAAAAAACCAGTGCCAAAAAATATTTGATTTTTTGGCACTGGTTTTGGCGGTAAAAAAAAAAATGGACTCGGGTTTCTGTAACGTATTAATAAGCTATACCCATGCTGCGGGTTGTTTCATGCCATAAATAAACTCGAACACTCAAGAAATCTGTTGGGCAGGCGGATTCACATCTCTTACAACCGACACAATCCTCCGTTCTTGGAGCAGATGCTATTTGTTTGGCTTTACATCCATCCCAGGGTATCATTTCTAATACATCCGTGGGACAGGCTCGGACACATTGAGTACACCCGATACATGTATCATAAATCTTTACTGAATGCGACATTGGATCTATCCATTTTTGAACGTGATAAAGTTTCAATCTAGTAAATTGATAAATGAATTATATATTTAAATACTAGTACTAGATGAATCGATGAGTTCCTCGAGTTTTTTTATTAATCTACTTCTGGATTGACAGTGCCAAACTACTTTGATTTATTATCTTTACTTTATTTTGTGATAACACGATCATACCTTACGTGGCAGACATGCTAATTTGAATTAATTTTTAAAATTTTAATTGATGAAAATTCTAATTTATTTTATATTATAAAAAAGTATTACTTATTCAACAAATTAGATTGATTTATACGAGTTGATTTTCTGTTACGATAAATTGATGAAACAATAGCGAGTCCAATAGCAGCTTCAGCAGCTGCAATAGCTATAACAAAAATGGAGAAAATGGCTCCTTTTAATTGACGACTATCAAAAAAATCAGAAAATGTTACAAAATTGAGATTAACGGCATTTAATATAAGCTCAAGACACATAAGCGCCCTAACCATATTTCGACTTGTAATCAATCCATATAGACCGACAGAAAATAAATAGGCACTCAAAACAAGTACATGTTCGAGCATCATCAACCAACTCCTTATCAATCGCGATTCATTTCAATATGAACAACATTTTAACCAATTGGATTGACTAGTAACGATAACGAGTAATAGAATAGAATATAGAATAAAGGAATATAGTGGGAATAGATCGAACTAATAAAGAATTTCTATTTTATATACAACGTCAAATAGAAAAATAAAATGCATGTGATAGCTCATAAAAAGGTTTTTACATTTCGTTTCGAAAGAGTATTATTGACGAGCTACAGCAATTGCGCCGATTAACGCAACTAAAAGAATTATTGAAATAAATTCAAACGGAAGAAAAAAATCTGTTGATAAATGAATCCCAATTTGTTGACTATTACTTATCAGATCTTGCTCGATAATCTGGTTTGCTTTTGCAGTCCAAATAATCCCGTACCATGACGTATCCGAAATAGTAGTAATTAGTGAAACAAAAATACTTGTACAGACCACAGAAGTTACTCCATCTCCCACGGTCCAAAGATGGAAATCTTTGGAATATTCTGAATCATTTATGAACATCACAGCAAAAATGATTAAAACATTTATGGCTCCTACGTAAATAAGGAGCTGCGCAGCGGCTACAAAATGTGAGTTCGATAGAATATAGAATAAAGATATACAAACAAAAACCAATCCCAACGAAAAGGCAGAATAAATGGGATTGGGAAGTAATACTACTCCCAGACCCCCTAATATAAGACCCAATCCCAGAAAGACTAAAAGAAAATCATGTATTAGTCCAGGTAAATCCATTATATATAAAATAAGAGATAAATAAATCAAAATCTTTCATAACTTTATTGACCCGGTCAGGAAAAAGAGGTAACTCTACTTTTTTAGACTAGTTCTTAATTAATTCTTAATTATAATTAATTATTATTAAACTAGATCAAAACGAGTTCTTAAGTTTTTATTTCAGGCAAATTTAAAATTGTTCGAATTGTGTAATCGTCAATTACTGACATTGGTAACCGACCCAAAGCAATTTGATTATAATTCAATTCGTGACGATCATAAGTAGAAAGTTCATATTCTTCAGTCATTGATAAACAATTTGTTGGACAATACTCAACGCAATTACCACAAAATATACATATTCCGAAATCAATACTGTAATTAAGCAATCGTTTCTTTCTAATATCAGTTTCCAATTTCCAATCAACAACGGGTAGATCTATAGGACATACGCGAACACATACTTCACAAGCAATGCATTTATCAAATTCAAAGTGGATTCGGCCACGGAAACGCTCGGACGTGATCAATTTTTCGTAGGGGTATTGAATAGTTACAGGTAAACGATTCGCGTGTGATAAGGTAATCATGAAACCTTGACCAATATA